CTTTCAACTAAACCAACTAAACAATTGAAATTTACACTTTCGGCTATGTATGAAGTCGTAACATTGTTTTTTACTGGCGGAGGCACGAACAAATAAAAAAGTAAGAAGAAACAAAATTTAATTCGTTTCTTTTGTATACTTTGAAATACAAAAAATACACAATATCCATCTTTTCTTTTACCCGTTTTAGATACATAAAACTTAATTAATAAGGGGCTCCGACACTTAGATGAATAAGTATGTATCATGATCTATAACTAGATCACTGAATATGTATGTCGACCCATATCAATTAATTTGTAAAATATATACTCATACAAATTACTCATGTGCCAGGAACCAGATTTGAACTGGTGACACGAGGATTTTCAGTCCTCTGCTCTACCAGCTGAGCTATCCCGACCATTCACGACGCATCATCCTCATTTTATTTTAATATAGGACTTGGGTCTATGTCAATTAAAAAAATGAAAAGATATTACAAAGTAATATCCAGGCCCTGGTAGAATTTCTTGTATTTTCAAAAAGAAAACTTTGTAAGTTTCAATACAGTACAAATAATACAAATAATGATATGGATTGTTAATTATTTAATTTTATTACATTATTCAAAGATGCTCATTTGTACACGTATCATATATATCACATATAAGGCTTATGATGTGATAATAAAAAAAATTTCCGCTCAGATCGATTTATGAAATAGTAGAGTGAGAATGACTAAGAACTATAAACAATTTTGAGTCACTAACAAAATGAGAAGATAAATAATTAGGGAGGCAACCAGGTCTTTTTGGGGATAGAGGGACTTGAACCCTCACGATTTCTAAAATCGACGGATTTTCCTCTTACTATAAATTTCTTTGTTGTCGATATTGACATGTAAAATGGGACTCTATCTTTATTCTTAATCCGATTAAAAAATTCTTCAAAATAAAAAGATTTATCGGACTATGATGGAGTGAATGTTTTGATCAATGAATATTTAATTCTTTTTTTTTTCTATCATATAAATAGATAGAAAAAAATTATAGAACCGGTTGGAGTCGTCATTAATCATTTTTAATCATTTGGCGATAGTATTTCAGTAAGTATACATCCGTAAGTATACATATGTATATAGGTTTATCTTTCATCTTTTTGGAAGTTTCGATGAAAGGATTCCTTTATGAACACAATGCAGCCAACTCCATTTGTTAGAACAGCTTCCATTGAGTCTCTGCACCTATCCTTTATTTATTCTTGCTTTATGAAACCCTTGTTTGTTTTCATAAAACGGGATTTGGCTCAGGATTGCCCATTTTTAATTCCAGGGTTTCTCTGAATTTGAAAGTTATCACTTGGTAGGTTTCCATACCAAGGCTCAATCCAATTAAGTCCGTAGCGTCTACCAATTTCGCCATATCCCCCTTTTTTTGTGATGTGATTAGGATCACACATATCATCATGCCGTTTACTCTTTTTGTTCATTTCCATTTATATTATGATTATGCTAAAACCGTTGAATTCATTAGATATCGATTCCTGTATTGAAAAGTGGTTTCTCCGATTTGATTTCGTATCTATCTTCTTTCATTTTTATTGGAGACCGTAGTTGGTCCAACTAGAAATTCAATATCGATATATATCGCATAACATATATCTATTATAATATATATGTATATTATATATATATGTCCCTATTCCTATCATTTTTAGTGTGCAATTTTGAATACTTGAACGGTCGATTCTTTTTTTTCCTCTTAGGTTTCCCTTTTCCAAATGAAACCCTAGGAATGTTTTATTATGGTCTGGATTGCCCTTTTCTCTTCATATCCTCTTCTTAGGGCGGATCATAAAAAAAAATGACAACGACAAAGGGTAATTTAGTATTTCAAATTTCAGTAATAGCCATATCTAATCGAATAGATATAATTAATCAATTAATCATTCCGTTAATTTACAATTAATTATTAATTCAATTTTTTTTATTATATAAATTCTATATTTTCACATTCAAATATATATATATATATATAATAAATATCGAATAAGATTATAACTTAATTAGTAGAATTACTATAATAATAATTATATTATATAATAGATTCTATTCCTAACCTTAGGTACAAAATTCTATTTCAAATTAGAATATAGAAAAATATATATAGAAATATAAAATTATGTATTAAAAAATTTGATTTCTAATTTATATAGAATTTATTTCTATAGAATTTATATAGTAAAATATTAAAAAAACAATATTAAATATTGAATAGTAATTAAGAGATTTTTTATTAATAAAATTTATTATTGATAAACATATATTTGAGAATATAAATCTAAATTAATATATCAAAACGAAATGTTTTTGAAAAACAAAAAAAAAAATTAGATTTTCCATTTTTATTCGTTTCTATAGTTGAATTTTTCTACATTTATATCTATATCATAGTTATTATGAAATAACGAAATAACTAAGAATAAACAGTTAAGATCTCAGCAGTTTCCTAAACTAAAC